GCTAGCGTAGCTTATTTAAAGCATAACACTGAAGATGTTAAGACTGAGTCCTGAAAAACTCCGCAAGTACTAAAAGTTTGGTCCTGACTTTATTATCAACTATAGCTAAACTTACACATGCAAGTCTCCACGCCCCTGTGAAGTACGCCCTATGTGTCTCCCCCCAGAGAACAAGGAGCAGGCATCAGGCACAAGCACACTTGGCCCATGACGCCTTGCTAAGCCACACCCCCACGGGAACTCAGCAGTGATAAACATTAAGCCATAAGCGAAAGCTTGACTTAGTTAAAGTTAAGAGGGCCGGTAAAACTCGTGCCAGCCACCGCGGTTATACGAGAGGCCCAAGTTGATAACAGTCGGCGTAAAGCGTGGTTAGGCCATCAACCCCCACTAAAGTCGAATGCCCTCAAAGCTGTTATACGCACCCGAGGGTTAGAAGTTCAAATACGAAAGTAACTTTATAACTCTGAATCCACGAAAGCTACGGCACAAACTGGGATTAGAAACCCCACTATGCCTAGCCCTAAACATTGGCAACACAAAACACCCGTTGCCCGCCAGGGCACTACGAGCATTAGCTTAAAACCCAAAGGACTTGGCGGTGCTTTAGACCCACCTAGAGGAGCCTGTTCTAGAACCGATACCCCCCGTTAAACCTCACCCCTTCTTGTCATTACCGCCTATATACCCCCGCCTTCAGCTTACCCTGTGAGGGATTAGTACTAAGCAAAGTTGCCACACCCCACAACGTGATGTCGAGGTGTGTCCTATGAAGGGGGAAAAAATGGGCTACATTCACTATTTAAGAGAATACTAACGATGTATTGAAACACACGTCCAAAGGAGGATTTAGCAGTAAGCAAAAAATAGAGCGTTTTGCTGAAAATGGCCCTGAAGCGCGCACACACCGCCCGTCACTCTCCTCAAGCTAACGTCTACATATAATTAAATCATAATAACTGCAAAGGGGAGGCAGGTAGTAACATGGTAAGTGTACCGGAAAGTGCACTTGGAAAAACCAGAGCATAGCTAAACAACCAAAGCATCTCCCTTACACCGAGAAGGTGTCCGTGCAACTCGGACTGCCCTGATACCTAATAGCTAGCCACACCAACTAAACACAACAAAACTACATAAATACCCCCTAACCACCCCACCCCACCCACCTTAAACAAACCATTTTTCCCCCCTAGTATGGGCGACAGAAAAGGACCTTAGTGAGCAATAGAAAAAGTACCGCAAGGGAAAGCTGAAAGAGATATGAAAAAGCCCAGTGAAGTTTAGAAAAGCAGAGATTAAACTCGTACCTTTTGCATCATGTTTTAGCCAGTAACACCCAAGCAAAGAGCCCTTTAGTTTGGACCCCCGAAACTAAGCGAGCTACTCCAAGACAGCCTATTTAAAGGGCACACCCGTCTCTGTGGCAAAAAGAGTGGGAAGAGCTTTGAGTAGAGGTGACAGACCTACCGAGCTTAGTTATAGCTGGTTCCCTGGGAAATGGATAGGAGTTCAGCCTTCTAAGTTCTTCACTCCAACCCTTAAATTAAGGTGAAAAGAAGTCAGAAGAGTTAATCAAGGGGGGTACAGCCCCCTTGAAAAAAGATACAACTTTAGCAGAAGGATAAAGATCATACGAAATTTAAAGGAAAGTCCTCTTGGTGGGCCTAAAAGCAGCCACCCCGACAGAAAGCGTTAAAGCTCAAATACGGAGCACCCTATATATTCTGACAACATAATCTTAATCCTCTAAAACTACCAGGAAGCCCTATGCGATCATAGGAATTATACTGCTAATATGAGTAATAAGAGAACATAAGGTTCTCTCCTAGCACAAGTGTAAATCGGAACGAACCCCCACCGAAAATTGACGGCCCCAAAAGAAGAGGGAACTGAGCAAAAAATAAAAAACTAGAAAAACACCCAGTAACTAACCGTTAACCTCACACTAGAGTGCTGCCAAGGAAAGACTAAAAGGGGAAGAAGGAACTCGGCAAACACACCCAAGCCTCGCCTGTTTACCAAAAACATCGCCTCTTGTAATTAATAAATAAGAGGTCCTGCCTGCCCTGTGACAATTAGTTCAACGGCCGCGGTATTTTGACCGTGCGAAGGTAGCGCAATCACTTGTCTTTTAAATGAAGACCTGTATGAATGGCAAAACGAGGGCTTAGCTGTCTCCTCCCCCCAGTCAATGAAATTGATCTCCCCGTGAAGAAGCGGGGATACTTACATAAGACGAGAAGACCCTATGGAGCTTTAGACACCAAGGCAGATCACGTTAAAACCCCCGAACAAAGGAATAAACAAGATGAAAGCTACCCTATGTCTTTGGTTGGGGCGACCGCGGGGCAAAAAGTACCCCCCATGTGGAAAGGGAACACCCTTCCTATCACCCAGAGCTACCGCTCTAATTATCAGAATATCTGACCAAAAGATCCGGCTAAAGCCGATCAACGGACCGAGTTACCCTAGGGATAACAGCGCAATCCCCTTCTAGAGACCCTATCGACAAGGGAGTTTACGACCTCGATGTTGGATCAGGACATCCTAATGGTGCAGCTGCTATTAAGGGTTCGTTTGTTCAACGATTAAAGTCCTACGTGATCTGAGTTCAGACCGGAGTAATCCAGGTCAGTTTCTATCTATGACATGATCTTTTCTAGTACGCAAGGACCGAAAAGAAGAGGCCCCTGTAATATACACGCCCCTCCCTCACCTAATGAAATCAACTAAATTAGACAAGAGGACATACCTGTTCCAGCCAAAGAAAATGGCATGTTAAGGTGGCAGAGCCCGGCCAATGCAAAAGACCTAAGCCCTTTCCACAGAGGTTCAACTCCTCTCCTTAGCTATGATCTCAACGACTATAATTTATGTTATTAACCCCCTCGCCTTTATCGTGCCCGTTCTTCTAGCTGTCGCATTTCTAACCTTGCTAGAGCGAAAAGTCCTGGGTTATATACAACTTCGGAAGGGACCCAATATCGTAGGCCCCTACGGTCTCCTCCAACCAATCGCAGATGGGGTAAAGCTATTCATCAAGGAACCCGTTCGACCCTCTGCCTCTTCCCCCATCCTATTCTTGACTGCCCCCATCCTAGCCCTTACCCTCGCCCTCACCCTTTGGGCCCCAATACCCCTCCCCTACCCAGTCCTTGACCTCAACCTTGGAATTTTGTTTATCCTGGCCCTTTCAAGCCTAGCAGTATACTCGATCCTGGGCTCAGGCTGAGCCTCCAACTCTAAATATGCGCTCATTGGCGCCCTTCGAGCCGTCGCACAGACAATCTCATATGAAGTCAGCCTAGGACTAATCCTGCTCAGCACTATTATCTTCACCGGGGGATTCACACTTCAAACCTTTAACACAGCACAAGAAACCATCTGGTTAATCTTACCCGCCTGACCATTAGCCGCCATATGATACATCTCCACCCTTGCAGAGACAAACCGGGCCCCATTTGACCTCACCGAAGGGGAATCTGAACTTGTATCCGGCTTTAACGTAGAATATGCTGGAGGCCCCTTCGCCCTATTCTTCCTGGCAGAATATGCAAACATCTTACTAATAAACACGCTCTCAGCCACCCTATTCTTAGGAGCAGCCCACATCCCCTCCTTCCCAGAACTAACAGCAGCCAACCTCATAACGAAGGCAGCCCTCCTCTCAATTGTCTTTCTCTGAGTGCGGGCCTCCTACCCCCGATTTCGATACGACCAGCTAATGCACCTCATCTGAAAAAACTTCCTACCCCTCACCCTTGCATTAATTATTTGACACCTATCTCTCCCAATCGCGCTCGCAGGACTCCCCCCTCAAATATAACAGGAGCCGTGCCTGAAAAAAGGACTACTTTGATGGAGTAGATTACGGGGGTTAAAATCCCCCCGACTCCTTAGAAAGAAGGGGTTTGAACCCTCCCCGGAGAGATCAAAACTCTCAGTGCTTCCACTACACCACTTCCTAGTAAAGTCAGCTAACAAAGCTTTTGGGCCCATACCCCAAACATGTCGGTTAAAATCCCTCCTTCACTAATGAACCCCTTTATCTTATTTGTCCTCTTGTCAGGATTAGGCCTCGGCACCACCATCACCTTTGCCAGCTCCCACTGACTTGCAGCCTGAATGGGACTGGAGATCAGCACGCTAGCCATCCTGCCACTAATAGCACAACACCACCACCCCCGAGCAGTCGAAGCAACTACCAAATATTTCCTTGCACAAGCAACGGCAGCGGCAGTACTTCTGTTTGCAGGCACCACCAACGCCTGACTCACAGGCCAATGAGACATTCAACAGGCCCTTCACCCCCTCCCCTGCACAATAATTACACTTGCACTAGCCTTAAAGGTCGGACTTGCCCCCTTACACACCTGACTCCCAGAAGTTCTTCAAGGCCTGGATCTCACCACAGGGGTAATCCTCTCCACCTGACAAAAACTTGCCCCCTTTGCCCTACTTTTACAACTTCAACAAACCAGCCCCCACCTTCTTATAGCCCTGGGCCTAATTTCCACCCTGGTGGGGGGATGGGGGGGCTTAAACCAAACACAACTACGAAAAATTCTAGCCTACTCATCAATCGCTCACCTTGGCTGAATAATTCTCATCATACAATTCTCCCCCTCCCTCACCTTACTTGCCTTGGCTATATATTTCATTATAACTTTCTCGACTTTTACCCTATTTAAACTGCACGACTCAACCAATATTAACTCGCTGGCCACTTCCTGAGCAAAAGCCCCCGCACTTACAGCCCTAGCCCCCCTCCTCATACTATCCCTCGGCGGCCTCCCCCCCCTATCCGGCTTCATACCCAAGTGGCTCATCCTCCTAGAACTCACTAAACAAGATCTAGCACCAGCCGCCACCTTTGCTGCACTCTCTGCTCTCTTAAGCTTATATTTTTACTTACGACTCTCCTACGCAATAACCTTAACGCTCTCCCCCTCCAGCCTTACAGCATCCACCCCCTGACGCCTCCTTAACACACAACTCACCTTGCCCTTAGCCATTACTACAATGCTAGCCCTACTGCTCCTGCCCCTCACTCCCGGCACAACAGCTTTATTAGCCCTCTAGGGGCTTAGGTTAGTACAAGACCAAGAGCCTTCAAAGCCCTAAGCGAGAGTGAAACCCTCCCAGCCCCTAATAAAACTTGCGGGACACTACCCCACATCTCCTGCATGCAAAACAGACACTTTAATTAAGCTAAAGCTTTCCTAGATGAGAAGGCCTCGATCCTACAGTTTCTTAGTTAACAGCTAAGCGCTCAAACCAGCGAGCATTCATCTACCTTTCCCCCGCCTAATAGGCGGCTAAAGGCGGGGGAAAGCCCCGGAGGGCGACTAACCCTCTACTTAAGATTTGCAATCTTATATGTAAAACACCTCGGGGCTTGATAAGAAGAGGACTCAAACCTCTGTCTATGGGGCTACAACCCACCACTTACTCAGCCATCTTACCTGTGGCAATCACACGTTGATTTTTCTCGACTAATCACAAAGATATCGGCACCCTTTATTTAATCTTTGGTGCCTGAGCCGGAATAGTAGGCACCGCCCTAAGCTTGCTCATTCGGGCTGAACTGAGCCAACCCGGCGCCCTCTTAGGGGATGACCAAATCTACAACGTTATTGTTACCGCTCACGCCTTTGTAATAATTTTCTTTATGGTTATACCAATTATGATTGGAGGGTTTGGCAACTGACTTATCCCCTTAATGATTGGGGCCCCGGACATAGCCTTCCCCCGAATAAACAACATAAGCTTCTGGCTACTTCCCCCTTCTTTCCTCCTGCTACTTGCATCTTCCGGGGTTGAAGCCGGAGCAGGCACTGGATGAACCGTCTACCCCCCGTTGGCAGGGAACCTTGCACATGCAGGAGCCTCTGTTGACCTAACTATTTTTTCCCTCCACCTAGCAGGAATTTCTTCAATCCTAGGAGCAATCAACTTCATCACAACAATTATTAACATAAAACCCCCCACAATCTCCCAGTACCAGACACCTTTATTCGTTTGAGCTGTTTTAATCACAGCAGTTCTTTTACTCCTATCCCTACCCGTGCTTGCCGCAGGCATTACCATGCTCTTAACAGACCGAAACTTAAACACCACCTTCTTCGACCCCACAGGAGGAGGGGACCCTATCCTATACCAACACTTGTTCTGATTCTTCGGCCACCCAGAAGTTTACATTTTAATTCTACCAGGCTTTGGTATAGTATCCCACATTGTTGCCTACTATGCAGGTAAAAAAGAACCCTTCGGCTACCTCGGTATGGTGTGGGCCATGATGGCCATCGGCCTACTAGGATTTATCGTCTGAGCCCACCACATATTCACGGTGGGAATAGATGTCGATACACGAGCCTATTTTACATCTGCCACAATAATTATTGCCATCCCCACGGGTGTAAAAGTATTTAGCTGACTTGCAACACTTCACGGAGGCGCAATTAAATGAGAAACTCCCCTCCTATGGGCACTGGGATTTATTTTCCTCTTTACGGTGGGCGGCCTCACCGGCATCGTACTTGCCAACTCCTCCCTAGATATTATCTTGCACGACACTTACTACGTGGTAGCCCACTTCCACTATGTCCTCTCTATAGGAGCTGTTTTTGCCATCATAGGAGCCTTTGTACACTGATTTCCCCTGTTCTCGGGCTACACACTCCACAGCACATGAACAAAAATCCACTTTGGTATCATGTTTGCGGGTGTTAATTTAACATTCTTCCCCCAACACTTCCTAGGACTGGCAGGCATGCCCCGCCGCTACTCCGACTACCCGGACGCCTACACCCTGTGAAATACAGTCTCCTCTATTGGCTCTCTAATCTCACTAATTGCAGTCATTATGTTCCTATTTATCCTTTGAGAAGCATTTACTGCCAAACGAGAAGTACTATCAGTAGAACTTGCCGCAACAAACGTAGAATGACTACACGGCTGCCCCCCACCCTACCACACCTTTGAAGAACCTGCATTCGTTCAAGTCCAAACAAACTAACAAGAAAGGAGGGAGTTGAACCCCCCGTAACCCGGTTTCAAGCCGACCACATCACCGCTCTGTCACTTTCTTCATAAGACACTAGTAAAGCAGCTATTACACTGCCTTGTCAAGGCAGTACCGCGGGTTGGAGCCCCGCGTGTCTTACCCAATGGCACATCCCTCCCAACTAGGCTTTCAAGACGCAGCTTCACCTGTAATAGAAGAACTCCTTCACTTCCACGACCATGTTCTAATAATTGTATTCCTTATCAGCACACTAGTACTTTACATTATTGTTGCCATGGTTTCAACCAAGCTTACAAGCAAATACCTGCTAGACTCCCAAGAAGTAGAAATTATTTGAACCATCCTCCCCGCTATCATCCTAATTCTAATTGCCCTCCCCTCCTTACGAATCCTCTACCTCATGGACGAAGTAGACGACCCCCACCTCACAATTAAAGCTATGGGGCACCAATGATACTGAAGCTATGAGTACGCAGATTACGTAGACCTTGAATTTGACTCCTACATGACACCAGCCCAAGACCTATTGCCCGGACAATTCCGACTTCTCGAAGCGGACCACCGAATAGTAATCCCCGTCGCATCCCCCATTCGAGTGCTAGTGTCCGCAGAAGACGTACTACACTCATGGGCCGTTCCGGCCCTAGGTGTTAAAATAGATGCCGTCCCAGGACGACTAAACCAAACAGCCTTTATTACCTTACGACCAGGCGTGTATTATGGACAATGCTCAGAAATTTGCGGAGCCAACCATAGCTTTATGCCCATTGTAGTGGAAGCCGTCCCATTAAAACACTTCGAGAACTGATCAGCATTAATAGTAGAAGACGCCTCACTAAGAAGCTAAACAGGGCCATAGCGTTAGCCTTTTAAGCTAAAGACTGGTGACTCCCAACCACCCTTAGTGACATGCCCCAACTCAACCCCACACCTTGATTTGCCATTCTAGTCTTCTCCTGATTAGTATTCTTAACAATTTTACCCTCAAAGGTGATAGCCCACGCTTTCCCAAACGAACCAACCCCCCAAAGCACAGAGAAATCAAAAACAAACCCCTGAACCTGACCATGACACTAAGCCTTTTTGACCAATTTATGAGCCCCTGACTTCTTGGAGTCCCCCTTATTGCACTAGCCCTAGCACTCCCCTGAACACTTTTCCCCACCCCCTCCACACGATGGCTAAATAACCGCCTACTAACCCTCCAAGGGTGGTTTATTAACCGATTTACCCAACAACTCCTCCAGCCCATAAGCCTCGGAGGACATAAGTGAGCCTTACTACTCACCTCTTTAATACTCTACCTCATCACATTGAATATGCTGGGCCTGCTTCCTTATACTTTCACCCCAACTACTCAGCTATCTCTTAATATTGGTTTTGCTGTACCCCTTTGACTAGCAACTGTAATTATCGGCATGCGAAACCAACCAACAGTCGCCCTGGGCCACCTCCTTCCTGAAGGAACTCCCACTCCCCTCATCCCAATCCTTATTGTCATCGAAACAATTAGCCTCTTCATTCGACCTTTGGCCTTAGGAGTGCGACTCACTGCCAACCTCACGGCAGGTCACCTCCTAATCCAACTGATTGCCACAGCTGCTTTCGTCCTACTACCCCTTATACCAACAGTTGCCCTTCTTACGGCCACCCTCCTATTCCTACTTACACTCCTAGAAGTGGCCGTGGCTATAATCCAAGCCTATGTCTTTGTCCTCCTACTAAGCCTTTACCTACAAGAAAACGTATAATGACCCATCAAGCACACGCATACCACATAGTAGACCCGAGCCCCTGGCCCCTCACTGGGGCAGTAGCTGCCTTATTAATAACATCCGGCCTTGCAATCTGATTCCACTTCAACTCCATGGTCCTTATCCCCGTTGGCACCACCCTACTGCTCCTTACCATGCTCCAATGATGACGAGATATCGTACGAGAGGGGACATTTCAAGGACACCACACACCCCCAGTCCAAAAAGGACTACGATACGGTATGATCCTATTCATTACCTCAGAAGTATTCTTCTTCTTAGGGTTCTTCTGAGCTTTCTACCACGCTAGTCTCGCCCCGACTCCCGAACTAGGGGGCTTCTGGCCCCCCGCAGGAATCACCCCCCTCGATCCCTTTGAAGTCCCCCTTCTAAACACAGCCGTCCTTCTTGCCTCCGGCGTAACAGTCACCTGAGCCCACCACAGCATTATAGAAGGTGAACGAAAGCAAGCCCTCCAATCCCTACTCCTAACCATCCTCCTAGGATTTTATTTCACTTTCCTCCAAGGCCTTGAGTACTATGAAGCCCCCTTTACCCTTGCAGACGGCGCCTATGGCTCAACCTTCTTTGTAGCAACCGGCTTCCACGGCCTACATGTTATCATCGGCTCCATCTTCCTCACTGTATGCCTAATCCGACAAGTCCGCCACCACTTTACATTAGAACACCACTTCGGGTTTGAAGCAGCTGCCTGATACTGACACTTTGTGGATGTTGTCTGACTTTTCCTTTATATCTCAATCTACTGATGAGGCTCATAATCTTTCTAGTACTAACATTAGTATGAGTGACTTCCAATCACCCGGTCTTGGTTAAACCCCAAGGAAAGATAATGAACTTAGTAACAACTATCGTCTGCATCACCGGCACCCTCTCCCTCATCCTGGCCACTGTAGCCTTCTGGCTCCCACAAATAACCCCCGACCATGAAAAACTGTCACCCTACGAATGCGGCTTCGACCCCCTCGGGTCAGCTCGACTACCCTTCTCCCTTCGATTCTTTTTGGTAGCCATCCTATTTTTATTATTCGACCTAGAAATCGCCCTGCTATTACCTCTTCCCTGAGGAGATCAACTGGCCTCCCCGCTAATAACGTTCCTGTGGGCCACTGCAGTTCTTGTTCTTCTCACGCTAGGGCTTATCTACGAATGACTCCAAGGAGGGCTAGAATGAGCCGAATAGGTAATTAGTTTAAACAAAACATTTGATTTCGGCTCAAACAGCTTGTGTCCTAGCACCACAATTAGCCTAATGACCCCTACAAATTTTACATTCTCCGCAGCCTTTATACTAGGATTGGCGGGCCTAACATTTCACCGAACACACCTTCTCTCCGCCCTACTATGCCTAGAAGGAATAATACTAGCCCTCTTCCTCGCACTCTCACTATGGTCCCTTCAACTCGGGGTAACCGGCTTTTCAGCCACCCCCCTTCTCCTTCTGGCCTTCTCCGCCTGCGAAGCCAGTGCGGGCTTGGCCCTTTTAGTAGCAACTACACGAACCCACGGGTCAGATCGACTACAAACCCTCAACCTACTGCAATGTTAAAAGTCCTTATCCCCACCCTCATGCTAATACCAACAATTATAGCCGCTAAAGCCAAGTGATTATGACCAACCACCCTCCTCCACAGTCTATTAATCGCACTTATCAGTCTAACTTGACTTAAAAACCTAGGGGAGACAGGATGATCTCACCTCAACCCCCTCATGGCAACAGACCCCCTATCCACACCCCTTTTGGTCTTAACCTGTTGACTGCTCCCACTTATGATTCTGGCAAGCCAAGCACACACAGCCTCAGAGCCCGTGGGCCGTCAACGACTATACATTATCCTTCTTACTTCTCTACAAGCTTTCCTTATTATGGCTTTTAGTGCAACTGAAATGATCCTATTTTACGTTATGTTTGAGGCCACCCTAATCCCCACACTCATTCTAATTACCCGATGAGGTAACCAAACAGAACGTCTTAACGCGGGCACCTATTTCCTCTTTTACACCTTAGCAGGCTCACTACCCCTACTAGTTGCCCTGCTCTGACTCCAAAACAATGCAGGCACCCTCTCACTTCTTACCCTTCTCTACTCCGACCCCCTACAACTGGGCGTATACGCACATAAGCTCTGATGAGCAGGCTGCGTACTAGCATTCCTTGTAAAAATACCCCTATACGGCATACACCTTTGACTACCCAAGGCCCATGTGGAAGCCCCAGTTGCCGGGTCAATGATCCTTGCAGCCGTTCTACTAAAGCTCGGAGGGTACGGCATAATGCGAATACTAATAATGCTAGAACCCCTGACCAAGGAATTAAGTTACCCCTTCATTATCCTTGCCCTATGAGGTGTAATCATAACAGGATCTATTTGCCTCCGCCAAACCGACTTAAAATCTTTAATCGCCTACTCATCAGTTAGTCACATGGGCTTAGTAGTCGGGGGCATCCTTATCCAAACCCCCTGAGGATTTACAGGAGCTCTAATCTTAATAATCGCCCATGGCCTAACCTCATCTGCCCTCTTCTGCTTAGCCAATACTAATTATGAACGCACACACAGCCGGACAATAGTCCTCGCCCGAGGACTTCAAATGGCCCTCCCCTTGATGACTGCTTGGTGATTTATTGCAAGCCTAGCCAACCTTGCCCTCCCCCCCCTCCCCAACCTAATAGGAGAATTAATAATCATCACCTCCCTCTTCAGTTGATCATGGTGGACACTAGTCTTAACAGGAGCAGGGACCCTTATCACCGCAGGCTACTCTCTCTACATATTCCTCATGACACAACGTGGGCCTCTCCCCGCCCACATCCTGGCCCTAGAACCATCACACTCGCGCGAACATCTACTAATGGCCCTTCATCTTCTCCCTCTCTTATTACTAACCCTTAAGCCCGAATTAATCTGGGGCTGAAGCATGTGTAGACATAATTTAATGAAAATATTAGATTGTGATTCTGAAAATAGGGGTTAAACCCCCCTTGTCCACCGGGAGAGGCTGGCTAGCAACGAAAACTGCTAATTCTCGCTACTTTGGTTGAACTCCAAAGCTCACTCGAACACCGCTTCTAAAGGATAACAGCTCATCCGTTGGTCTTAGGAACCAAAAACTCTTGGTGCAAATCCAAGTGGAAGCTATGCACCCCACTTCAACTATAATAGCCTCTAGCTTACTTATCATTTTTGCCCTCCTCACGTACCCAGTACTTACTACCTTAACCCCCAACCCGGCCCGTGGGACTTGAGCCTTATCGCAAGTAAAAACCGCTGTTAAACTAGCATTTTTTACTAGCCTATTGCCACTTTTCCTATTTATCAACGAAGGAGCAGAAGCCATTATCACCAGCTGGACCTGAACCAACACCCACACTTTTGACATCAACATCAGCCTTAAATTCGACATCTACTCTATTATTTTCACACCCGTTGCCTTATACGTCACCTGGTCGATCCTAGAATTTGCCTCCTGGTATATACACGCAGACCCCTACATGAACCGATTTTTCAAATACCTATTGATTTTCCTTATTGCCATGATCGTCCTAGTTACAGCTAACAACATGTTTCAAATCTTTATTGGCTGAGAAGGGGTTGGTATTATATCCTTTTTACTTATCGGATGATGATACGGACGCGCTGACGCTAATACTGCTGCCCTTCAGGCAGTATTATATAACCGGGTCGGGGATATTGGCTTGATTCTAGCAATAGCCTGAATGGCAACCAACTTGAACTCATGAGAACTACAACAAGTATTCTCGTGCACTAAAAGTGTTGACCTGACCCTCCCCCTTCTAGGCCTAATCTTGGCTGCCACAGGAAAATCCGCCCAATTTGGCCTACACCCATGGCTACCAGCTGCCATGGAGGGTCCTACGCCGGTATCCGCCCTCCTGCATTCAAGTACTATGGTCGTTGCAGGGATCTTTCTGCTTATCCGTATGAGCCCACTTATGGAAAATAACCAGACAGCCCTCACAGCCTGCCTATGCCTAGGAGCACTAACAACCCTCTTCACAGCCACATGCGCCCTCACCCAGAATGACATTAAAAAAATCGTTGCTTTCTCCACATCAAGCCAGCTTGGACTAATGATAGTTACCATCGGCCTCAATCAGCCACAACTGGCCTTCCTTCACATTTGTACTCATGCTTTCTTTAAAGCTATACTATTCCTATGCTCCGGCTCCATCATCCATAGCCTTAATGATGAACAGGACATTCGAAAAATAGGAGGGATACATCGCCTCGCCCCTTTCACCTCTTCCTCACTAACCATGGGAAGCCTAGCCCTTACAGGGACCCCCTTCCTAGCAGGATTCTTCTCAAAAGACGCCATTATTGAAGCACTCAACACATCCCACCTTAACGCCTGAGCCCTTGCCCTTACCCTTCTAGCCACCTCTTTTACAGCCATCTATAGTCTTCGTATTGTGTACTTCGTATCTATGGGCCACCCCCGATTTAATCCACTGCCCCCCATCAATGAGAACAGCCCCGCAGTCATTAACCCGATTAAACGACTAGCTTGAGGTAGCATCCTAGCAGGACTTTTGATTACCTCTAATATTACACCTCTAAAGACACCCGTAATATCCATACCCCTCCTACTAAAGGTCGCTGCCCTCGCTGTCACCATCACCGGGCTCCTTATCGCCCTAGAACTAGCCCGCTTAACTAACAAACCCCTGAAGCCCACCCCCAAAATTGGAACCCATCATTTCTCAAATATGCTCGGATTCTTCCCAGCAATTATTCATCACCACGCCCCTAAAATCAACCTGACACTAGGCCAAACAATTGCAAGTCAAATAATTGACCAAACATGACTAGAGAAAGCAGGACCCAAGGCAGCTGCCTCCCTTAACATCCCCCTGATCACCTCCACAAGTAACACCCAACAGGGAATAATTAAGACCTATCTAACACTATTTCTGCTCACCCTCACCCTAGCGGTGGTAATTCTAACAATCTAAACCGCCCGTAAAGCACCCCGACCCAACCCCCGGGTTAACTCCAATACCACAAATAAAGTGAGAAGGAGAACCCAAGCACTAATTAAAAGCATACCCCCCCCGGAAGAGTACATCAACGCAACCCCTCCAATATCCCCCCGGGATACAAGAAGCTCCCCAAACTCTTCAACAGATTGCCAAGAGGACTCAAACCACCCCCCTAAAAATGAACTTGCTACCAAGCCCGCCCCCCCCAAATAGAACACAACAGACAATGCAATCGGACGACTACCAAGCCCCTCCGGGAAGGGCTCAGCAGCCAAGGCTGCCGAATATGCAAACACAACTAACATCCCACCAAGGTAGATTAGAAATAGTACCAAAGATAAGAAAGACCCCCCATGCCCGACTAGGATACCACACCCCAAACCTGCCACAATGACTAGCCCCAAAGCAGCAAAGTAAGGAGAAGGGTTGGAAGCCACGACCACCATCCCCACCACCAAACCCAATAAAAATAAGTATACAACATAAGTCATAATTCCTGCCAGGATTTTAACCAGGACGAATGGCTTGAAAAACCACCGTTGTTATTCAACTACAAGAACCCTAATGGCAAGCCTCCGTAAAACACACCCCCTATTAAAAATTGCTAATGACGCCCTAGTAGACCTTCCCGCCCCCTCAAACATCTCTGCGTGATGGAACTTTGGCTCCTTACTAGCACTCTGCTTAATTGCCCAAGTCTTAACGGGACTATTTCTAGCCATACACTACACCTCTGATATCGCCACAGCTTTCTCCTCAGTAGCACACATCTGCCGAGACGTAAACTACGGATGACTGATCCGCAACCTTCATGCCAACGGCGCCTCCTTCTTCTTTATTTGCATCTACATGCACATTGGACGAGGCTTATACTACGGCTCCTACCTCTACAAAGAAACATGAAACATCGGAGTGGTCCTTCTCCTCCTGGTTATAATAACAGCATTCGTAGGCTATGTACTACCCTGGGGCCAGATATCCTTCTGAGGCGCCACAGTAATTACCAACCTCTTATCCGCTGTCCCCTATGTTGGTAATTCATTAGTTCAATGAATCTGAGGGGGCTTCTCGGTAGACAACGCCACCCTCACCCGATTCTTTGCCTTCCACTTCCTGTTCCCCTTCATCATCTTGGCTATAACAGTTATTCACCTACTTTTCCTCCATGAAACAGGATCGAATAACCCCCTAGGGCTTAACTCAGATGCCGACAAAATCTCCTTCCATCCCTACTACTCCTACAAAGACCTCGTAGGTTTTGCAATCGTCCTAATTACTCTTACAGCCCTGGCCCTCTTTGCCCCAAACCTCTTAGGAGACCCAGACAACTTCACCCCAGCAAACCCCCTGGTCACTCCCCCCCATATCAAGCCAGAGTGGTACTTCTTGTTTGCCTACGCAATTTTACGCTCCATTCCCAACAAACTAGGGGGGGTATTAGCCTTACTTGCCTCAATTCTAATCCTGATAGTCGTACCCATCCTGCACACATCAAAACAACGAAGCCTCACTTTCCGCCCTATCACCCAGTTTTTATTCTGGACATTGGTTGCAAACGTTGCAATTTTAACCTGAATCGGAGGAATGCCAGTAGAACATCCGTTTGTTATCATCGGCCAAGCAGCGTCCCTACTATACTTTTCCTTATTCCTGATCGCCATACCCCTTATTGGTTGAGTTGAAAATAAATTTCTTGACTGAACTCCAAAACTATAGAGCACTAGTAGCTCAGACCCAGAGCATCGGTCTTGTAAGTCGAATGTCGGGAGTTAAATTCTCCCCTACTGCTCAAGGAGAAGGGATTTTAACCCTCACCACTAGCTCCCAAAGCTAGCGCTCTAAACTAAACTACCCCTTGGCACATATGTACAGCCCGCATAGGTATGTACACTATTAATCCCTATGGTCTTATACCCTCTATGTATTATCACCATTTTTCTGAGTTAAACCAATAGTTGCTTACCATCCAACTAGGGTTTTACATAACACACGAGGGTTGAAAAACCATAAATTGGAGTAAATTGCCATTTTACTAATAATCAACACCCCGGTGTCAGTAATAAATATATACCATGCACTCAACATCTCGACTAATTAAATTATAATACGCAGCAAGAGACCAGCAACCAGCACAAATAAATGTCAACGTTTCTTGATGATCAGGGACAAGTATTTGTGGGGGTTTCACAGTGTGAACTATTACTGGCATCTGGTTCCTATTTCAGGGCCATTGATTGGTATCATCCCTCTCACTTTTATCGACGCTTACATAAGTTAATGGTGGAGTACATATGGCGCGATTACCCAGCATGCCGGGCGTTCTCTCCAGCGGGTGGAGGTTTCCTTTTTTTTTTTTCCTTTCTGCTGACATTTCACAGTGTAAAAAATCTAAAAAATAAGGTTGAACTTTCATTCTGTCTGAGTAAATGTAATGAGTGTACAAGGTCATTCCTTTAAAAATTACATAAGTGATTACAAGGACATAATACACCACTTAACACTCGAAAGATATTGAGAATACCCCCGGTTGCAGTTTACACGCAAAACCCCCCCACCCCCTTTACTCGTAAGATAGTTAATACTCCTGAAAACCCCCCGGAAAGCAGGAAAACCTCGAGTAAGGTCGCAAATCAGCCCAAATTGCGTCTATTTGTAGTATTAAAAATTTTTGA